CTCTTTGTTGCAACCCTTCCTAAAAAGGGCCTTCTTGGACTACGAAGGGGAAGGCTGAAAGCGAGTCGGCATGCTAATTCCTCATCCGCAAATCAGCCCTTCCCATGGGTTATTTTCTCAACGAATAAATAATTGGAAGAACAAAATCTTGATAGAATTCGAAAAAGCAAAGCACAAGGCCAAGGCAAGAAAAACGCCAAAAAAGTTTTTCATATTTCTAAGATTAAACAAACGGATTGGCAAATAAAAGTGCTAATGCTACAACCAGGCCATAAATTGTTAAAGCTTCCATAAAAGCTAGACTAAGCAATAAAGTACCTCGTATTTTTCCCTCCGCCTCGGGCTGTCTTGCGATACCTTCTACGGCTTGGCCCGCAGCAGTACCTTGACCAACTCCAGGTCCAATAGAAGCAAGCCCTACAGCCAATCCAGCAGCAATAACGGAAGCGGCAGAAATCAGTGGATTCATGGTAAGTTCCTCGTCCCAAAAGAAAGAAATGGTTAATGATACACTCAACCAATGAATTATTACTTAATTCTTCCATCGCTACCATTCATTCAGTCGAAATAACTACGAACTTCGAATTCAAGTAAAAATATTCTTGAATCATCAAAACTACTTAAAAATCTCTTTGTTACTTTCTATCGAGAGACTCTTTCTAAATTTAGATAACTTTCGTTCTTACCTTTCTTTGTTCCAACCTATGAGTTGAATGAATAAACGGATGAAATCAAGAAAAAGATGGAAGATTTCAACTCATAGGAACAGCTGAGACAAAAGGGCTTCGAGTAGAATCCACGCATAAATTCACATTCGGAGGTCAAATTAGATAGATCTTTAATTCAGATTTAACTATATAATATAATATATACACGTATTTCTTTCATAATGTAAACCAACTCTTCATCCATCTTAGAGCCAATCGGATTTGATAATCATTCGTCGAAAGAGTCACAAAAGTTGACTTAGAGCCATTCCATTAGATAGACTCCCCTCTTCGAACCAGCTAATAAATCCAGTTTTTGTAAATTCTTCGTTACTGCCACCTTTCTTTATCATTAGCCTGCATGGATACAATCTAAAAGGACAAATTGATTAGACAGAATCATTGCATAAAACGTGATTGATCAAAGTTCATTGAAATTTGTTTTTTATTACAATTTTTTTGACCAATCGTTGAAGACGTTGAAGAAAATCAACTGAAAAGGAACTCGTTCTCTAGAACATCGCCCCTGGTCTTTCATCCCGTGGGGGAAAGATATACCACAAAAATTCTTCATGACTCTTCATCTTTAATATTGGGATTAGTCAACCTATCTAAAAATATTCATTGAAGGGAGATATAGATATAAGCGGACTAAAGGGGAATTTTAGGAAAAAGATCTTTTAGATCTCTTTCCTTTTTTTTACAATTCTCTGCTTCAATAGCCTAAGCTTTTTTGCTATTACTCTAAATCGTATATAGTGTATTTGTAGATATTGGTTTTTCTGAGTCGATTCTTTTGAGCCGCGCACCTCTTGTCTTGGGCCAAGCTAAAAAAGCCTATTTCGAAACCTAGTCAATGGTGGCCCTCCATGGATTCACCTATATAAGCCGCGGCTAAAGTTGCAAAAATAAGAGCTTGAATACCACTTGTAAATAATCCAAGAAACATGACAGGGATAGGAACTACTGAAGGTACTAAAGAAACAAGAACAACAACTACTAATTCATCAGCCAATATATTTCCAAACAGGCGAAAACTAAGTGATAAGGGCTTTGTGAAATCTTCTAAGATGTTAATAGGTAAAAGGATTGGCGTTGGTTGAATATATTTCCCGAAATAAGCCAAACCTTTTTTGGTAAGACCCGCATAGAAATATGCCACTGACGTGAGTAAAGCCAAAGCAACGGTAGTATTTATATCATTCGTGGGTGCGGCTAACTCCCCCTGAGGTAATTGTATAATTTTCCAAGGTAAAAGAGCACCCGACCAATTAGAAACAAAAATAAAGAGAAACATAGTTCCAATAAAAGGAACCCAAGGGCCGTATTCTTCTCCAATTTGAGTTTTACTCACATCTCGAATGAATTCAAGAACATATTCGAAGAAATTCTGAAGTCCGGTCGGAATGGTTTCTGGTTTCCGAACAGCTATTGCGGCAGAACCTAATAAGATAGTGATTACAACCCAAGAAGTAATAAGTACTTGGCCATGAACTTGGAAACCCCCGATTTTCCAATAGAAGTGTTGGCCTACTTCCACACCGGATATATCGTAGAACCCTTTTAGTATGTTGGTGGAACATGATAAAACATTCATATTGCCCTCTGACAAAAATAAAACTTTAAACAAAATTATTTTGATTCAACCACCTATTTAAAGACTTAACTACTTGAATCGTATATTTGGAATACCAACTAATCACATTCTATTCCCAGCCCCAGTTCTTTTTATCTCTTTTTTGAGATTCAGAAATAGTAAGCGATTCCATAAATCTATAAGGGTTCCGAAATGA